AATAATCGCATTACTTCAATTAACAGTTCGTAGTTACTTCGACTGCCTGGATCTTAGTAATGCAATAGAATAATAAGTCATAATTCATTAGTTAATTGTATCATTAACCATTTTCTTTATTTTTGTGCGAGGAGCTTACCATGAATCCACTGATTTCTGCTGCTTCTGTTATTGCTGCTGGATTGGCTGTAGGACTTGCTTCTATTGGACCTGGGGTTGGTCAAGGTACTGCTGCGGGCCAAGCCGTAGAAGGTATCGCAAGACAACCAGAGGCAGAGGGAAAAATACGAGGTACTTTATTGCTTAGTCTGGCTTTTATGGAAGCTTTAACAATTTATGGATTGGTCGTGGCATTAGCACTTTTATTTGCGAATCCCTTTGTTTAATCCTATAAATTTGAAAGTTTTTTCTTAGTCTTATTGTATTGCCTTGGATTTGCTGCTTGCTTTTTCGAATTATATCAGGATTTCACTTCTACAATCACTTTCACTTATTTGTTGAGACAATACCCTGCGGTGAAGGATTAATTTGAATATAAATAAAAAAAAAAAGGCGAAGTAAAATCAAAAGTAATAGTAAAAAAAAAAAGGAACTCTGTTCAATTTTGTTAGTCCTACCTACAAGAGGAGATCATATGAAAAATGTAACCGATTCTTTCGTTTCCTTGGGTCACTGGCCATCCGCCGGGAGTTTCGGGTTTAATACCGATATTTTAGCAACAAATCCAATAAATCTAAGTGTAGTGCTTGGTGTATTGATCTTTTTTGGAAAGGGAGTGTGTGCGAGTTGTTTATTTCAAGAATAGGCTGGATCCAACCAGTTGCGCTTTTTTCCTTTAGTTTATAACTAGGAAGGAATGGTGTACGATCTCGCGAATTACTTCTGAATAAATTAAGAAATCATATGTACGAACCATAGCATTTCGTGACTTATTGGTAAATCAACTTTGATTCTCTATCCACCAATAATGTGGGGCTCTTAACATGGTTAAAGCTAAATTTTTTGAAGTCGAGGTGCAACACTGGTACTCTTTCTACCACTATGTATGGAAATGGTTTCAAAAAGACTGACTAGTTGTAATTTATCTGCTATAGAACACTCATATCGATAAAAATCAAATAATTTGAACCATTTACTGGAAAGGGGGCACCCTGCCTTTTTTATCCAATGCTGAATCGACGACCTATGTATAAAGTAAGAAGAGTTTTTTGGATTTGAAGAAAATAAAAATCGAAAAAAAAAAGAAACAACTTTGCTGATAATTACAGATTTTTTGTCTGGTCGGAAGAGTCCTCCAAATATTCTGGTTTTAGATTAACGATCAGTTTCTATGTTTTGGAAGACGAACAGGAACAGAGAAGAGAGGATAAGCTCATTACATTAAAAAAAGATATGGGAATGCCCCATTAAGTAACTGGGCGTGAGAGCCAAATGAATCGAAAGATTCATGTTTGGTTCGGGAAGAGATCATAGAATTTTGGAAAGGAATGGGAAGATAATCTACTTTCATTAAATGATTTATTAGATAATCGAAAACAGAGAATATTGAGTACTATTCGAAATTCAGAAGAACTGCGTGGAGGGGCCATTGAACAGCTGGAAAAAGCCCGGGCCCGATTGCGGAAAGTGGAACTGGAAGCAGATGAATATCGAGTGAATGGATACTCTGAGATAGAACGAGATAAATTGAATTTGATTAATTCAACTTATAAGAATTTGGAACAATTAGAAAATTACAAAAATGAAACCATTCAGTTTGAACAACAAAGAGCTATTAATGAAGTCCGACAACGAGTTTTCCAACAAGCCTTACAAGGAGCTCTAGAAACTCTGAATAGTTGTTTGAACGGCGAGTTACATTTACGCACCATCAGTACTAATATTGGGATGTTGGGGGCGCTGAAATAAATAATTGATTAGTCTTTCTACCGTATTCATTATTTATTTTATTTTCTAGTTGATTTTTTTTCCTTTGCTGCTGAAAAAGAATAAAGAAAGACTCATGGTAACCCTTCAAGCCGACGAAATTAGTAATATTATCCGTAAACGTATTGAGCAATATAGTAGAGAAGTGAAGATTGTGAATACTGGCACCGTACTTCAAGTAGGCGACGGTATTGCTCGTATTCACGGTCTTGATGAAGTAATGGCAGGTGAATTAGTAGAATTTGAAGAGGGTACAATAGGCATTGCTCTGAATTTGGAATCAAAAAATGTTGGTGTTGTATTAATGGGTGATGGTTTGATGATCCAAGAGGGAAGTTCTGTAAAAGCAACAGGAAGAATTGCTCAGATACCAGTGAGCGAAGCCTATTTGGGTCGTGTTATAAATGCTTTGGCTAAACCCATTGATGGTCGAGGTGAAATTTCATCTTCTGAATCTCGGTTAATTGAATCCCCCGCTCCAGGTATTATTTCGAGACGTTCCGTATATGAGCCTCTGCAAACGGGGCTTATTGCTATTGATTCGATGATCCCTATAGGACGCGGTCAGCGCGAA